ACAATAAAACAATTATAAAAAAATCGAATGGAATAAAAGAAATAAGTAAACAAGTTCCTCGATGGTCGTACAAATTAATCGACGATTTAGAACAACAAGAAGGAGAAAATGAAGAGAGCGTAGGAGAAGATCATGGGATTCGTTCACGAAAAGCCAAACGTGTAATAATCTTTACTGATAATCAACAAAATACAGATAGTGATAATAATACCAAAGACAGAACTAATCCTGATCAAGCTGACGAAGTGGCTTTAATACGTTATTCACAACAATCGGACTTTCGTCGAAACATAATAAAAGGTTCAATGCGAAACCAACGACGTAAAACAGTTATTTGGAAACCGTTTCAAGCAAATATGCATTCTCCTCTTTTTTTGGACAGGCTGGACAATTCTCTTTTTTTTTCTTTTGATATTTCTGAACCTTTGAAAATAATATTTCGAAATTGGATGTGTAAAAACAAAGAATTCACGATTTCCGATTCTACTTATAACGGGAAAAAAACAAACAAAAATGAGAAAAAAGAAAAGGACAAAAGAGACAAAGACAAAAGAGAAGAAAAAACCCAAATAGAAATAGCTGAAGCTTGGGATAGCATTGTGTTCGCTCAAGTAATAAGAGGTTGTGTTTTAGTAACCCAATCACTTCTTCGAAAATATATCCTATTGCCTTCATTAATAATAGCTAAAAATATTATTCGTATGCTATTTTTTCAAATTCCTGAATGGTCCGAGGATTTAACGGATTGGAATAGAGAAATGCATGTTAAATGCACCTATAATGGAGTTCAATTATCAGAAAAAGAATTCCCGAAAAACTGGTTAACAGACGGTATTCAAATAAAAATACTATTTCCTTTTCGTTTAAAACCTTGGCACAGATCGAAGTCAAAATCCTCTCATATTCTTAACGATGCAAGGAAAAGGAAAAATCAAAAAAACGATTTTTGTTTTTTAACAGTTTGGGGAATGGAAGCCGAACGGCCCTTTGGTTCTCCTCGAAAACGATTTTCCCTTTTTGACCCGATTTTTAAAAAACTCGAAAAAAAAATTAGAAAGTTGAAAAAGAATTTTTTTTTAATTATAAAAACTTTAAACGAAAAAAGGAAAGTTTTTCTAAATTTATCAAAAGAAAAAAAAACTTGGTTCATCCAAAACCTTCTATTTCTAAAAGAAATAATAAACAAATTTTTTAAATCAAAAAGAAACCTAATTTTCTTATTTTGGTTTAGAGAAGTCTATGAATTAAATGAAACTAAAAAAGAAACGGAGTCGATAATCAATAATCAGACAATTCAAAAATCCTCTCCAAAAATTAAATTTATAGATTGGACAAATTATTCACTGACAGAAAAAAAAATGAAAGATATGACGGCTGGAACAAACGCAATCTTAAATCAAATAGACAAAATTACAAAAGAAAAGACAAAAAAAATTATAAGCTCCAAAATGAATATTCGCCCTAACAAAATAAATTATAATGCTAAAAGATTACAATCATCAAAAAAAAATTTACAAATATTAAAAAAAAGAAATGCTCGCTTGATTCGTAAATCCTATTTTTTTATAAGAATTTTGATTGAAAGGCTATACATAGATATCTTTATAGTTATCATTAATATTCCGAGAATCAATGCACAACTTTTTCTTCAATCAACAAGTAAAATTATTCCTAAATACATTTACAATAACAAAGAAAATCATAAAAGAATTGATAAAACAAATCGAAATCGAATTCACTTTATTTCGATTATAAAAAAGTCACATAATAAAAGGAATATTAGTCTTATAAATAATAATAATAAAAACAATTCAAAAATTTCTTCTGACAGATCCTCCTTGTCACAAGCATATGTATTTTATAAATTATCACAAATCCAAATTATTAATTTATATAAGTTAAAATCTGTCCTTCAATATCACGGAACATCCCTATTTCTTAAGACTGAAATAAAAGATTATTTTTGGGACCAAGGGCTATTTCATCCCGAATTAAAAAAGAAAATTTTTCTAAATTCTGCAATGAGTCAATGGAAAAAATGGTTAAGGAGTCCTTATCAATATAAATACAATTTTTATCAGATTAGATGGTATAGATTAATATGGCAAACTAAAATCAATCAAGGCCGTATGGTTCAAAAAAAATCTTTACCAAAATGGAATTTATATGAAAAAGACCAATTCAAATCATTAATTCAGTACAAAAAACAAAATAATTTTGAAGCAGACCTATTATCAAAGCAAAAAGAAAAAGAGAATTGGAAAAAAAACTTTCGATATAATCTTTTATCATATAAATATATTAATCATCATGATCAGAAAGACCCATATATTTATAGATCCCTATTAAAAGAAAATAAAAAGATTTCTTATAATTACAACCCAAATACAAGCAAATTTTTGGATATGTTAGGTAGTATTCTTATCAATAATTATCTAACAGAGGATGATATTATCGATATGGAGAAAACCCCAGCTAGAAAATATTTTGATTGGAGAATTCTTAATTTTTGTCTTAGAAAGAAAGTCCCGTACTGGATCGATACTGGAACCAAACATAAAAAAAATAATAAAACGGACCCTAATAAATATCAAATGACCGATAAAATTGATAAGAAAAATCATTTTTTTCGTAGGTTTCGCAAAGATCAAGAAACTAATTCATCTAAAAAAAAAAAAAATCTTTTTGATTGGATGGGAATGAATGACGAAATATTAAACGATCCTATATCCAATTTAGAACTTTGGTTCTTTCAAAAATTTGTCATATTGTACAAAATATATAAGATAAAACCCTGGGCAATACCAATCCAATTACTTCTTTTCAATTTTAATAGAAATGACAATATTAGTGAAAATAAAAAAATCAACAGCAAGAAAAATGTCAATCTTTTTATATCTCTTGAAAAAAAATCTATTAAATTTGAAAATAGAACGCATGAGGAAAACGAATCGGAGGACCGAGCGGATCTTCGATCAGTTTTCGCCAATCAAGAAAAAGATATTGAAGAAGATTATGTGGAATCGGACAGGAAAAAACGTAGAAAGAAAAAACAATACAAAAGTAATACGGAAGCGGAGCTCGATTTCTTCCTAAAAAGGTATTTATGTTTTCAATTAAGATGGGATGATTCTTTAAATCAAAAAATAATCAATAATATCAAAGTATATTGTCTCCTGCTTAGACTGACAAATCCACGAGAAATTATTATATCCTCTATTAAAAGGGAAGAAATAAGTCTGGATATTCTGATGATTCAGAAGGATTTAACGCTGACCGAATTGATGAAAAAAGGACTATTGATTATCGAACCGTTGCGTCTGTCGGTAAAAAATGATGGACAATTTATTATGTACCAAATTCTAGGTATTTTATTGGTTCATAAGAGCAAAGAACAAATTAAGCAAAAATATAGGGAAAAGAGCTATGTTGATAAAAAGAATTCTACCAAATTTATTGAAAGACATCAAAATCGAATTCGAAATAGAGACAAAAATAATTATGATTTACTTGTTCCTGAAAACATTTTATCGCCGAAACGGCGTAGAGAATTAAGAATTCTAATTTCTTTCACTTCACAACCAAAAAATAGAAATAATATTCATATAAACAGATACATTTTGAATGATAATAACGCAAAACACTGTAGCTACGGGTTTGATAAAAGAAAAGATTGTGATAGATATAAAAATAGCCTAATAAGTAAATTAAAACTTTTTCTTTGGCCCAATTATCGATTAGAAGATTTAGCTTGTATGAATCAATATTGGTTTGATACTAACAACGCCAGCCAATTCGGTATGGTAAGGATACATATATATCCACAATTACAAATTCGGTAAGGGTGCATTTTTGATGTATATATCATAACGTTCTGATCTAATATAAGAAAAGAGAAAAGTGGACACATGTATTTTTTACATTCCCTATTCTGGTCTGATATATGTACGTATCAAGTCGATTTTAAAATTCATTAATTCATTTTTTTTTTAGGTATAAATTTTTCGCTTTTGTAAGAAAAGAAATATACTATCTTTTTTTCTCTCTAGTCGAATAAAAGAAAATTGGATTTATTAATAATAAATTTGATTTAACAAAAGCAGGAATTACTAATGAAGTAAAGATTATTGTGTATATAAAATTTAAATACACTGAAATTATTATATTATTTAGCTATTAATATATTCTATATTCCTATTCTATATTCCATTTATTAATATATTCTATATTCCATTTTAATTACATTTTCCATTCTTTTTATTATTACTGATCAAGAAAAATATCTTCATTTAATATTTAATAAAAGAGGGGCTTTCATTTTATGGTAAAAAATTCATTCATCCCAGTTATTTCACAAGAATTAAAAGAAGAAAACAAAGGATCTATTGAATTTCAAATACTAAGTTTCACTAATAAGATACAAAGACTTACCTCACATTTGGAATTGCATAGAAAAGACTATTTATCTCAGAGGGGTTTACGAAAAATTTTAGGAAAACGACAACGACTGCTATCTTATTTTGCAAAGAAGAATAGAGTACGTTACAAAGAATTAATTAATCGGTTGGATATTCGGGAATCAAAAACTAAAAACTAGTTAATTTTTTTTTATTTAATTATTTGATTTATTAGATCTTGGATTTTGATGAACTTTTTTTTTCGTTTTCATTAATTCATGGAAGAATGAATCGAGGAAACCTCTATGAATGTACCAACTACAAGAAAAGATCTTATGATAGTCAACATGGGTCCCCACCACCCATCAATGCATGGTGTTCTTCGACTTATCCTTACTCTAGACGGTGAAAATGTTATTGACTGTGAGCCAATATTAGGTTATTTACACAGAGGAATGGAAAAAATTGCGGAAAACCGAACAATTATACAGTATTTGCCTTATGTAACACGTTGGGATTATTTAGCTACTATGTTCACAGAAGCAATAACAATAAATGGTCCAGAGCATTTAGGAAATATTCAGGTACCTAAAAGAGCTAGCTATATCAGAGTAATTATGTTGGAGTTGAGTCGTATAGCTTCTCATCTATTATGGCTTGGACCTTTTATGGCGGATATCGGTGCACAAACTCCGTTCTTCTATATTTTTAGAGAAAGAGAATTAGTATATGATTTATTCGAAGCTGCCACTGGGATGAGAATGATGCATAATTATTTTCGTATCGGGGGGGTAGGGGCTGATTTACCTCACGGATGGATAGATAAATGTTTGGATTTTTGCGATTATTTTTTACAAAAAGTTGCTGAATATCAAAAACTTATTACACGAAATCCTATTTTTTTAGAACGAGTTGAGGGAATAGGTATTGTTGCTGCAGAGGAAGCAATCAATTGGGGTTTATCAGGACCAATGCTACGAGCTTCTGGAATACAATGGGATCTCCGTAAGGTTGATCATTATGAGTCTTACGAAGAATTTGATTGGGAAGTCCAGTGGCAAAAGGAAGGAGATTCGCTGGCTCGTTATTTAGTCCGAATTGGTGAAATGACAGAATCCATAAAAATTATTCAACAGGCTTTGGAAGGAATTCCAGGGGGACCCTACGAAAATCTAGAAGTTAGATGTTTTGATAGCGAAAAGGGTCCAGAATGGAATGATTTTGAATATCGATTCATTAGTAAAAAAACTTCTCCTACTTTTGAATTGCCGAAACAAGAACTTTATGTAAGAGTCGAAGCACCAAAGGGAGAATTGGGCATTTTTCTGATCGGGGATCAGAGCAGTTTTCCGTGGAGATGGAAAATTCGCCCGCCGGGTTTTATCAATTTGCAAATTCTCCCTCAACTAGTTAAAAGAATGAAATTGGCTGATATTATGACAATACTAGGTAGTATAGATATCATTATGGGAGAAGTTGATCGTTGAAATGATAATTGATACACCGGAAGTCATTAATACGAGAGAAGTACAAGCTATCAACTCTTTTTCCAGATTAGACTCCATCAACGAGATCTATGAAATTATATGGATGCTTGTTCCTATTTTGACTCTTGTACTGGTAATCACACTAGGCATACTAGTAATTGTGTGGTTAGAAAGAGAAATATCTGCAGGAATACAACAACGTATTGGACCTGAATATGCCGGTCCTTTTGGAGTTCTTCAAGCGTTAGCCGATGGAACAAAATTACTTTTCAAAGAGAATCTTTTTCCCTCGAGGGGGGATACTCGGTTATTCAGTATCGGGCCATCTATAGCAGTCATATCAACTTTATTAAGCTATGCAGTAATTCCTTTTGGATATCATTTTGTTTTAGCTGATCTAAAAATTGGTGTTTTTTTATGGATTGCCATTTCAAGCATTGTTCCCATCGGTCTTCTTATGTCAGGTTATGGATCAAATAATAAATATTCTTTTGTAGGTGGTCTTCGAGCTACTGCTCAATCTATTAGTTATGAAATACCCTTAACTCTCTGTGTATTATCCATATCTCTACGTGCGATTCGTTGAAAGATAAACTTTTTTGTAAGAAAATTTAAGAACAGAAAAGGGCAAAATGAAATGAATTGACTATATTTCCTTTTTTTGGTTCATGAACGAAATTGGATAGTTATATGAGTGAAATAAAACAGCTTGAACTTTTGGCGTAAAAAATGGAGACTCATTTCCTATGTACAAGAGTAAAGCAGAACTAAACTAAACATAATAAGACGAAAGCGGTTGCCCCAAGATTGGTTGATTATTCATCCTGGCTTGAAGCGGGCTCAAGATCAACTTTATTGAGTTTTCACTATCATTTATCTGTATTACCATAATGCTAACTAGCGAGTAATTGAGCAAAAATAAGTGGATGGTTAGGAACACCAAGATACACAAAGGATTGGTAATAGAGATTTTCAAAATTATAAAAAAAGAATAGAAAGATATTTCGACAAAGATATTTCAACATAATAATATAAAAAGAATATTAATTGGGGCTTTTAATTCGTAGAAATGATCAGGCAGTACTCCCCATAACATAATTCCGATTCAGAGTATCCTCCCGCCCACTGATTAAAGAAATGACTATCAGGAACGAAATAATCCTTTGCTTTCTTTTTTTTATTATTTTCATTTTTTGACCCCTTCCCCTTTTTCAGAAAGAAGAATAGGAGCGAAACAAAGAATATAATACGTTTACAATAGAAAAAAGAGATCCTTTTTCCTTTTTATTTATTTGATTTTTCCTATATCCATATTTATGTTTATGGAAATCAAATTCGTATCATAATGCATAAACTAAGGAAATGTCTAATTCTTTTTCGTAATCAAAAAAGAAAAAAGATAGGGTGAAATAGCTATTGCTATTTCTACAAGGAATATTTTATTGAATATTTTATTGAAGTATAAGTTATTACCCAAAAAAGAAAAATTTAAATTCTTAAAGGATGAGATCAATTCAGAAGTACTTTTTTATTATTATAACAGACAGAATTGCATTGGTCGAATTAGGGAACGTTCGATCCATTTTTATCGTATTTATCTGCTAAATCCGATAAATATATGTATTAAAATAAATAATACGACCCGGTCCTTAGATTTATTTATGGCCTTAGAGGAGCCGTATGAGGTGAGAATCTCATGTACGGTTCTGTAATAGCGACGGGAACAGTGATGTTATCATCGACTATGATTATCTAACAGTTCAAGTACAGTTGATATAGTTGAGGCGCAATCAAAATATGGTTTGTGGGGATGGAACTTGTGGCGCCAACCTATAGGGTTTATCATTTTTTTAATTTCATCCCTGGCAGAATGTGAAAGATTACCCTTTGATTTACCAGAAGCGGAAGAAGAATTAGTAGCAGGGTATCAAACCGAATATTCGGGTATCAAATTTGGTTTATTTTATATTGCTTCCTATCTAAACTTGTTAGTTTCGTCATTATTTGTAACAGTTCTTTACTTTGGAGGTTGGAATATGTCTATTCCCACCATTTCCCTTCCAGACTTTTTTGAAATAAATAACGTCGGTGGAGTCTTCGGGGTAACAATTGGTATCTTTATTACATTGGTTAAAACTTATTTGTTCTTGTTCATTTCGATCACAACAAGATGGACTTTGCCTCGACTAAGAATGGACCAATTATTAAATCTTGGTTGGAAATTTCTTTTACCTATTTCTCTCGGAAATTTATTATTAACAACTTCTTCCCAACTTCTTTCACTATAAAGAAATGCTTTTCTATATTCTGTCTTTTCTCAAACAAAACAAGAGAAATAAATAAACATAAGATTATTCATAGATATTCACTATATGTTCTCCCTAGTAACTGGGTTCATGAATTATGGTCAACAAACCATACGAGCCGCTAGGTACATTGGCCAAAGTTTCATGATTACCTTATCCCACATAAATCGTTTGCCCGTAACTATTCAATATCCTTATGAAAAATTAATCACATCTGAACGTTTTCGTGGTCGAATCCATTTTGAATTTGATAAATGCATTGCTTGTGAAGTATGTGTTCGCGTATGTCCTATTGATCTACCTCTTATTGATTGGAAATTGGAAACTGATATTCGAAAGAAGCGATTGCTTAATTATAGTATTGATTTTGGAATCTGTATATTTTGTGGTAACTGTGTTGAGTATTGCCCAACAAATTGTTTATCAATGACTGAAGAATATGAACTTTCTACTTATGATCGTCACGAATTGAATTATAATCAAATTGCTTTAGGGCGTTTACCAATGTCAATAATTGACGATTATACAATTCGAACAATTTTGAATTCATCTCATCAAAACAAAACGCGAAATCTCCTTTGATTAAAGATTAATTAAAGAACAATTTCCAATTCATAAACTAAGATTCCATTTTGACCGAAAAAGGGGGGAATGATTTTTTCATTTTGTGTATTCAATAACTACAAAACTCAACCAGTTATTTGATTGGTTGGTGAGAACCGCAGCATGGCTTAATTTGGATTGAAAATCTAGTAATATACCCCGAGTTCTATCCATAGTTATTTCAAAATTTATATTTTTCATTTCTATTTATATATAATAATTTCTAATCATTACCCTTTTTGAGAAAGAATAAGATAAGTTTAATAGTTGTACCTACACTAATTTCCAACCCTTAGGGTTTAATTCAATTATCACCCTATTCTAAAAAAATCTTTAAAAAGGCTTTTCCTTTCCCGGCGAGGTCAATAAGGTCATGAAAAAACAATTTTATTTTTTATCTTTTATTTTACGTACAATGGATTTGCCTGGACCAATACATGATTTTCTTTTAGTTTTTCTGGGATTAGGTCTTATATTAGGAAGTCTAGGAGTGGTATTACTTACCAACCCAATTTATTCTGCCTTTTCGTTGGGATTGGTTCTCGTTTGTATATCCTTATTCTATATTTTATCAAATTCTCATTTTGTAGCTGCCGCGCAGCTACTTATTTATGTGGGAGCTATAAATGTTTTAATTCTATTTGCTGTAATGTTCATGAATACTTCAGAATATTACAAAGATTTTAATATTTTGACCGTTGGGAATGGGTTTACTTCCTTAATTTGTACAAGTATTTTTGTTTCACTAATTACTATTATTCCAGATACGTCATGGTACGGGGTTATTTGGACTACAAGAAAAAACCAGATTATAGAGCAGGATTGGATAAGTAATAGTCAACAAATTGGAATTCATTTATCAACCGATTTTTTCCTTCCATTTGAATTCATTTCAATAATTCTTTTAGTTGCTTTGATAGGTGCTATTGCTGTGGCTCATCAATAATAAATCTTTGGAATTAGCAATTGAAATCCAAATTCAACTTGTTTGTTGCTCGATCTTATTACATTCATTTGACTTTAATTCTATTTGAATTTGAGGATTATTCATGTAGAGATTTGTTTATTCGATTTATTTCAATATGAATAAGAATTCAATATCAACATATTGGATTGACTAGAATAAGAATTTCATAAACCAAGTACACAAGAAATAAAATAAATAGATTGGTAATAAATCGAAATTGATAAGGAGTTGACCGATGATGCGGGAATACGTACTTGTTTTGAGTGTCTATTTATTTTCTATCGGTATTTATGGATTGATTACGAGTCGAAATATGGTTCGAGCTCTTATGTGTCTTGAACTTATACTGAATGCGGTTAATATAAATTTTGTAACATTTTCTGATTTTTTCGATAGTCGCCAATTAAAAGGAAATATTTTCTCAATTTTTATTATAGCTATCGCGGCCGCTGAAGCCGCTATTGGATTGGCTATTGTTTCGTCAATTTATCGTAATAGAAAATCAACTCGTATCAATCAATCCAATTTGTTGAATAAGTAGTATTAATCATATAAAATAGAATAGAAAATAGAAATTTCTATATAAATACATATAAATAATATTTATATATATAATATTTATATATATATTATATAAATAAATATTATATATATATAAATAGAACCTTTCTATTCATCAAATTGAATTGGTATATATGATACGGATACGGAACCAATCAGATCATGTTTGCGAAAAACGAATAAATTAAATTAAAGCATCTTGGTTATATCTCCCGAGTCGATCCGGAATTGAATAGCACAAGTCTGGTAAATCATTGATTCATCTGGTATTCACATATATGATTCATTGTAGAAATTTACTAGATCGAAAAAGTATAAAGTTAAAAAAAAAATTCTAAATCCAATGTCACATTCAGTAAAGATTTATGATACATGTATAGGTTGTACTCAATGTGTCCGCGCCTGCCCCACAGATGTATTAGAAATGATACCTTGGGACGGGTGTAAGGCTAAACAAATTGCCTCTGCTCCAAGAACAGAAGATTGTGTTGGCTGTAAGAGATGTGAATCCGCCTGTCCAACAGATTTTTTAAGTGTTCGAGTTTATTTATGGCATGAAACAACTAGAAGCATGGGTCTAGCTTATTGATACTTTCCAGAAAATACCACTTGAATACATTTTATTTTTTGTTTACCGACAAAAACCCTTAATCAAAAAAATTCTCTTTTTTTGATTAAAGGTTTTTCTGGTCCAAGTTATCTTGTTTTTACCACGAAGTCTTTTCCTTGGTTAACAATGTTTGTAGTTTTACCAATATCCGCAGGTTCCTTAATTTTTTTTCTCCCACATAGAGGAAATAAGGTAATTAGGTGGTATACTATTTTTATATGTATAGCAGAATTACTTTTAATGACTTATACATTCTCTTATTATTTTGAATTGGACGATCCATTAACCCAATTAATAGAAGATTATAAATGGATCCATTTTTTTGATTTTTACTGGAGATTGGGAATAGATGGACTTTCTCTCGGACCTATTTTACTGACAGGGTTTATCACTACTTTAGCTATTTTAGCGGCTCGGCCAGTTACTCGGGATTCCCGATTATTCCATTTTTTAATGTTAGCAATGTATAGTGGTCAAATAGGATTATTTTCTTCTCAAGATCTTTTACTTTTTTTCATCATGTGGGAATTAGAATTAATTCCCGTTTATCTGCTTGTAGCCATGTGGGGGGGGAAGAAACGTCTCTATTCAGCTACAAAGTTTATTTTGTATACTGCGGGAAGTTCTGTTTTTTTATTAATGGGGGCTTTAGGTATCGCTTTATACGGTACCAAGGAACCAACATTTAATTTTGAAACATTAGCCAATCAATCATATCCCATGGCTCTGGAAATAATATTCTATATTGGATTTCTTATTGCGTTTGCTGTCAAGTCACCGATTATACCCTTACATACATGGTTACCAGACACCCACGGAGAAGCACATTACAGTACTTGTATGCTTCTAGCCGGAATCTTATTAAAAATGGGAGCATACGGGTTGATTCGAATCAATATGGAATTACTACCCCATGCTCATTCGATATTTTCGCCCTGGTTGATAATAGTGGGCGCAATACAAATAATCTATGCAGCTTTAACATCTCTTGGTCAGCGAAATTTAAAAAAAAGAATAGCCTATTCGTCTGTATCTCATATGGGTTTCATAATTATCGGAATTTGCTCTCTAAGCGAGATGGGACTCAATGGAGTCATTTTACAAATAATATCACATGGATTTATTGGCGCTGCGCTTTTTTTCTTGGCGGGAACGAGTTATGATAGAATACGTCTTCTTTATCTCGACGAAATGGGCGGAATGGCTGCCCCAATGCCAAAAATATTCACGTTATTCAGTATCTTGTCGCTAGCGTCTCTTGCATTACCGGGCATGAGCGGTTTTTTTGCTGAATTGATAGTATTTTTTGGAATAATTACTGACCAAAAATATCTTTTAATGCCAAAAATACTAATTATTTTTGTACTGGCGGTTGGAATCGTCCTAACTCCTATTTATTTATTATCTATGTTACGCCAGATGTTCTATGGATACAAGCTGTTTAATGCCCAAAATTCTTATTTTTTTGATTCTGGACCACGAGAGTTATTTGTTTCGATCGCTATCCTTCTTCCTGTAATAGGTATTGGTATTTATCCGGATTGCGTTTTCTCATTATCAGTTGACAAGGTTGAGGCTATTCTATTTCCGTTTTTTTATAGGTAGTTTTTCGAAATAAAACAGAAAATGAAAAAGGAATCCTATTCTTTTCTTTTTTAAAAATGAAAACTTTAACAATAAAAAAAATCTCTTTTTTTTTCCTTTTCATTTAAATTTAAGTTAAAAAAAAAAATCAATTCTACACACCTTTATGCCTTTGCCCCCTTTTGAGAATTTTTTGAATCAAGTAATGTAGTGATTCAAAAAGTTCTCAAAGAATTACCTAAAAATTCTTGTATATGTTGTCCCCCCTGTATATGTTGTCCTATAGTTATATGCGACAGATCCCTTCATCAATTTGATGTTAATGTAAATGAACCATAACTATGTAGTCCAAGTCCTAATAGATTAACTCCAAAATAGCAGATCCAAATTATAAGAAAGCCCATAGAAGCAACAATTGCAGAATTTAAACCCTCATCAGAATTTTTATTTGTTCGAATATGGAAATAAATCACGAATATGGCCCAAGTAATAAAAGCCCAAGTTTCTTTTGGGTCCCAATTCCAATATGATCCCCAGGCTTCATTAGCCCAGACCGCTCCCGAAAGAATACCTATGGTCAAAAAAATGAACCCTATACTAATAATATGATAACCCCACTGATCTAATTGTTGAATCAATTGAGACCTGTAATAATTTCTAGAAGAAAGAAAGGAAGTATTTTTAAAAACATTATTTTTTTTCGTCATGTATTGGCTCTTACCAAAGGAAAATGAACTAGATAATAAATTATTACTTTTAGCACTATCCAAAGTTCTTATGATTTTGTAAAATGTAATTACTAGAAGGGCTACTGATAATAATGATCCACATAAAAGAGCTGCATAGCCCAATACCATCATACTTACGTGCATCATTAACCACCGGGATTGGAGAGCAGGTACTAAGACTTCAGATCGATGCAGGTTAGTTAAAAAACCCGAAGTAGCAAACGCTTGGGTAAAAAAAATACTTGGGGCAATTATTATGTTTAAATAATTTTTTTTTTTTTTTTTCAAATATGGAACCATATGAATAATTGCAAAACCCCATGAAAGAAAGATTAATGATTCATATAAGTCACTTAATGGTAAATGTCCCGAATAAATCCAACGAGTAACTAATAATCCTGTTATACAGAAAAAAGCAGTTCTCATGCCCTTTTTTGACGAAGCATAAAGTCCTACAAATTCGTCGACTAATAAGGCCATTAAATGAATTAGAATTCCAATTGAAACAACCGAAAAAGAAATATGAGTTAATATATGTTCTAAAGTCAAAAATATCATAAAAATCCTTAACAAATTAACAAAAGGGCAGGATTCTTTAATTATACATTATACATAATTGAAATCATGAATTGAATTCATTATCATTATAGGGCGTATTGTATCCTCTTGAAAAGGAGAGGAAAAGATAAGACATTATATTATGCCGCCACTCGGACTCGAACCGAGATGCTCTAGCACTGCTTCCTAAGAGCAGCGTGTCTACCGATTTCACCATAGCGGCTTGCTCAAAATCATAATAACCAATTTTGATTCAATCGTCGAGCTTTAATTTTAGTAGCGTAGCTCCAATATTTTTTTTTATTTCGAAAACATAAAAATTAATGAATCAAAGCATCAATTATTTAATTGAAATAATTGATGCTTTGATTATTTTCATAATAATCTTTATTATTATTTAATGTGTCAATTTTGATTAACTTAACAATGTTGTTTTTTTTTGTAGTTTCGACTCTTATACTCTTATACAATGAAACTCTTGTAAATAATATAATTCTTATTGCAGTCTATGACTAGGGCTAAAAAAAAATAGAATTTTTTTTTTATGGATTACAATTTTAGATTCATGAAACTATTTTATTTAATAATCCTTAGTATTTCAGGGCTTAACGAATTTGTGTTAAGATTTAATTTAACAATTTAATTAGGTATTGAGTTGGGCATATCATATAACAAAAAAATTTCGTGATTTTTTTTTAATATTGTCTAATTTTTAATATATATCTTGAGATCCATCTTCCAGTCCAAATATATAGTGTAAAAAAAATCATTCAAAAATAACCTCTTATATACATATCTATCTAAACTAAATATGCAATATGCAAATTTTATTAATTGGATAGAAAGGGGAGCTTATTAGTTATTTAAAATAATATTTTTAAGGAGGGTGACTTAAAAATTAATAATTTTTGTTTTTAACGATTAGTTTTTTTTTTACTAATGATTTTAGATCGGCTCTTTTTTATTCATCTATTCAAAAACTTATTAAAAATCAAAAACTTATTAAAAACTTATTAATATTTCGTATTATTGTGACAAAGGGCTGGATGGGGAAAATAAGAATCCCCATCCCGGAAATGAGAAAATTTGCTAAAAATCAAAAAGACGAACTTTGTGTCTTCTTTTTTTTTTGCAAACAAAAACAAAAGTACCCTTTTTAGAATTCAATATCCAAATTAGATTCCACATATCCATAGGATAAGGGGGGAAGGGGGTCAATTTTGTATTGATTATCTCAATAAAGGCTGGAAATTATATAAAATTATATAGAAATTATATAATTAAATTTCTATTTATTCTATTTATTTTCTATTCTTTATAGTTATATATTTATTTATTTTCTATTCAAAGTATACGTATATCATATTCTGTATATATTGTATAGAATATTGTATAGAATATTATATCGATGTATATATTCGTTATGTATATATTCATATATATATTTTATTTTAAATGCTAAATCAAATTTAAATGCTAAATAAAATTCAATCTTTTTCCGATGTCAAGCCGAGTTAGATTATTCCGATGTTTGATTTTTTATTTGTTGCACAAAAAAACTTTTTGAATTACCTGTAGAAAGAGATTTTGCTAACGAAAAGGCTTTCAACGCGGTCCAATATCCCTTTCTTTTCCAAATATTTTTTCGAATACGCTTTTTTGAAATAGAAGTACGTTTTTTTGGAACTGCCATTCAACATTAAAGAGATTATTTATTTTATTGTTAGAAGTGGATGTGAAAGACATATAGTGTCATATAGTGTTAAAAAAAAATTGTTCTTTATTATCTAGCTATTTAGTCGTTAAATTCTATTTGCTTCCTACAAAGCCTAACCATTGCTTTTTATTAGTTCGTAGTTAGATTTCTTCTTTTTTTCGTCATACTGTATTTATATATAGAATAATTTATATATAGAATTTATATAGAATAAAATACATCAAAAACTTTAGTTTTTTATCCCTATGAAAATGTTTTTTTTTTCTTTTTTTTTCTAGGAATTGGTTAAGCTCGAAGAGAGGGTCTCCCTAATTGAAATTGAATTTATTGAAGTTGATCAAAATTATTAATCAATTTTTAAAAAATATATGATTTTCTAAAAACCATTTCATGTAAAAGATATTTTATTAATTCTCTTTTTCCTTTTTATTAATTCTTTTTTTCCTTTTATCTTATGTAAACGTAAAGCGCCCAATATCATACATAGGATTTGTTATAAACAAAAGAGAAGGCATTAAATCTGGGTCAAAATAAAATACAATCGTTAATAATTCTGACTTGAAAAAAGGAATAAAAAAAAAGAATTCTTTTTTATTCCTTTTTTATTGAATGTTGAAGAATTTTGGAAAAAGAATTTTTTTTTATCATTTTTATAAAATTAAAATTAAGTACTACTTTTAATATAATTCTTTACCCTTTGTATATAAATTCTCTGGATATAAATTTTTGCAATCCACAGCAATAATCGAATTTTAGAGTCAATTTTCTTTTATTAGTGTCTTGTTTCATCAGTATCGTCGTATATTATTTGACCAATTCTAACTTCTTAATTTGAATATGTAACTTCTTAATTTGAATATGTAAAGTATTTTGAAAAAAATTCAGAATAATTATGAAGAAAAATTTCTATTTAAGTTTTGAATATCATTATTATTAATTATTCCTTTTTTTTGGCAAATCCGTTCAATAAAATTTAAAAATAACAAGAGATAAGAGCCGATGAATCAGAACCAAGAAAGAATTAATCATTAATTAAGTTATGGCACATATATATCAATATTCGTGGATCATACCCTTCGTTACACTTGCAGTTCCTATGTTAATAGGAGTGGGACTTCTACTTTTCTCGGCGGCAACAAAAAAACTTCGTCGTCGGTGGGCGGTTCCGAGTATTTTATTGTTAAGTATAGTGCTTATTTTTTCAACCGATTTGTTTATTCAGCAAATAAATAGTAATTCTATTTATCAATATATATGGTCGTGGACCATCACTAATGATTTTTCTTTAGAATTCGGACACTTGATTGACCCATTGACTTCTATTTTGTTACTATTAATTACTACAGTTGGAATTATGGTTCTTATTTATAGTGATAACTATATGTCTCATGATCAAGGCTATTTGAGATTTTTTGCTTATATGAGTTTTTTCAATACTTCAATGTTGGGATTAGTTACTAGTTCTAATTTGATACAAATTTATATTTTTTGGGAATTGGTTGGAATGTGTTCTTATCTATTAATAGGTTTTTGGTTCACACGACCTATTGCATCGAATGCGTGTCAGAAAGCGTTTGTAACTAATCGTGTAGGAGATTTTGGGTTACTATTAGGAATTTTAGGCCTTTATTGGATAACAGGTAGTTTAGAATTTTGTGATTTGTTCGAAATATTCAATAACTTGACTTATAAGAGTGAGATTCATTTTTTGTTTGTTACTTTGTGTGCTTTCTTATTATTTTCGGGAGCAATTGCTAAATCGGCACAATTCCCCCTTCATGTATGGTTACCGGATGCTATGGAGGGACCTACTCCTATTTCAGCTCTGATACACGCTGCTACTATGGTAGCGGCTGGAGTTTTTCTTGTCGCTCGACTTTTTCCTCTTTTCGTAGCCATACCCTACATAATGAATCTAATAGCTTTGATAGGTATAATAACAGTCCTATTAGGAGCTACTTTAGCTCTTGCTCAAAAAGATA